TACTCCCATCCTCCCCATCGAATTAAAGTAAGGAGGGGCCACTATCAATTGAATAAGCGTCTCAAAGAGAATGAGGTCTAGCGCCCCATCGAGAAAGAGCAATAGAACAAGGTGGGAATAAGATCTAAGGTAGGACAACCAAGGGCAATTCAATGGCTTTATGGGAGAATCCTTATACTTTATGCGTAGGCAGGCCCAGCGGTATCCAATCAATGTAGTCGGCGGAACAAAGGAAAGAGGAATGGGAGACGTTTTAGAGGAAGATCTAAGTACCGAGAGGGAAATGGAGCTCGAATCCATAGCATTCTCCACGCACCCACCATTCGTTAGCAGCGACCTTACCACGCTTACCACCAGCCATTTCACTCGAATCTGTAGTAAGCAGTATCCTTCGCAACTAGAGGAGAAATCCTCTTCTTTTCTTTTACTAAACCATGGGGAGATTTGCTCCTCATCCGGGGGTTCATTTCATTCATTATGAACTCAAAAGTGAAGGTCTTAAAAACTTCATAGAATTCATGATCGGCCATTCCATTTGTGCTTTCAGCAAGTAGGCGGCGCGAATCTATTTCTATGCTTCAATCGGATACCAATTGCTTGGATGCGTTTGAAGCCTCGAGATGACTTGCAGAAAAAAAGCTTTCTAGGTTTGTCTTCTGTCTCCGTAACAAATGGTCCATTTATTGATGGGCGAACGACGGGGATTGAACCCGCGCGTGGTGGATTCACAATCCACTGCCTTGATCCACTTGGCTACATCCGCCCCTACCCCCGCACAGGTTTCAGTCTCTATCTACGGTCAGATCCTTTCTGAACTCCCCTATGACCGCTATCAAAGAGAAGCTTTTTCCTATACTATAGTTGCAAGTCTATTGTTCTCTTTCCGAATTAGGTGAAACAAAGCTTCAAACAAAGAGGTTGGGCTGTTCACTTCATTGATTTGACTTCACTTTACTTAAGATTAAAGAGAGGGGCGGGCAGTAAAGGCTCATTTAGTAGACAGCGAGCGAGCAGCAAGCACCTACTCCTATCAAAATGAAAAGCAGCAAGCTGAACTTGAATTGAAGAAGCGAGCCTCTATCAGAGAAAGGAAAGCCGTTGCGCGTTAGCGCATCCGTTTTCTTGCTCGTTAGCGCCCTTCCTTCAGCTGGCTTCGCCTTATCTATTCATCTCTTTTTTCAAATGGAGATTTAGGGATCTCTCTTGTTCATAGATCTTGAAACCAGATCTATCCCCGGAAGAACCAACACTTAAAGGGTGTAAACAACGGAAGGTTCTCACCCTGTCCCCGACATTGTTCTCCGACGATGCCCCCTGGGCGAAAGGGGGCACCATTCTCTTTCTTTCTTCAATCGTTCCGATCAGGACAAGTGGGTTGGTTCGTTTCGTCCTCCTATCTACGCAATTCTCTGTCTTCGTTCGTGATCATGTTGGGCGAAAGGTAGTTGTAGAGGAGCGGCTGTGAAAGGGCTCTTCCCCCCGTAGGGAGGGCTTCCTTCCCCACCATTCCGGCCTATTATTGATAGGGATTTTACCGATGCTGAAGGTAGCTTGCTTACCAAGCCACCCACTTGAGAAGCTGGTCGCTAGAAAGAAGCGACGAGGAAGCGAAGCTGTCTACGAAGCTTTGCTTCTCCCCCTGTAGTCGTAATACTAGGCTCGTCGCTACTTTGATTCAAAAGGTAACCGATGGTTCCCGACTTTCTCTGGTTTCCGCAACCGTAACCATTTTTCCGATTACATAAACCTTTTTTTTTTGAATAGCGATACGCTCTAAAAAAAGTGAAGGATAAGCAACCATTCTAGAAGCGGTAGCTTCCCGCCTCCTTCATTCCTACTGCCTCCTTCGGTGAGAAGTTCCCTTCCTTTTTATAAAAAAAAATGCCTGATTGGTCTGCTCAGCAAACGTACAAAGTGGACCGCTGTTTGGCTGACCCCCTTCTTCCCATTCGGGTTGGGTTGACCCAGAAGTACAGTAAGAAGGAATGGAACCGCTTGAGAGTCGTCTGAAGTTCACACTTGGGTAAAGACGACTGACTTTGGAAACGGAACACGAACCAATTTCAGCTATTCCGGCTTCTTATTGAGCGTAGCGAAATCAAGGTTTATGAGAAAGTCAGCGAAGTTTCTATGATGTTCTACCTTTGCGTAGTCTCGGTCCACAGTGACAGTGGAAGGCTCCGCACCTGAGCCTCGTTAGACTCAGCAGAAGTGTAAGGTGTAAGTGAAGAGAATAGAAGAGATGAAGTCCGCCCCTTAGCCTAGTCTATATCCACAGCTGACGCAACTCCGTACCGACGTCTCACTACTAATTAATTAATTAACGGCTAAACTTTTTCATAACCTGAGCTTTCCTTAACCAGTTGACCTTACTTCGTAGCCTTAGCCTCCCTTTCTTTATAGTTCGACTAAGTGACTTCGTAACCGAAACCTACTTTTTTTCTTACTGTAGCATAGGCCTTCGCCACTTCAAACGGGCGCTTCGCCCCTCTTTTTTTTATTAGAAAGAGCGGGGCCTTACTTATTCAGGGGGGTGGGGGAACCCGTAGGAAGGGGGGACGAACCGCCGAATTGACATCTGAAATCGCCAACATGAACACAAACGAAATCTTTAATTTCGTATAGAAAGAAAACGAACCACTTCTATTCTCGGAGCCCACGGAGCGGTATATGAAGAATGGCTTTTTGGTCCCTTTCGTCCAGTGGTTAGGACATCGTCTTTTCATGTCGAAGACACGGGTTCGATTCCCGTAAGGGATAGGTACTCATTCCCGGCCGCTTTCAGTTAGTGTTCATTGCTGAGTGATCGCTCGCTATCTGGCTGGAAAAGGTGGTCCGGAAGCTTCCTCTCTCCCAGCAAGCAAGATGAGATCACCACTTCTCTCGGACTTCCTTTACTTCGTAACCTTAGCTTTAGATGTCCTTTCATAGATTCTCGAACCTCCGACAGACAGAATATCCATGCATGCGTTCTTTCTCTCCTCCCCTCAGCCATAGAGTCATCTTTCCCCCTTTTTTTTCTATTTTTTTTTTAGGCATTGAACCCCACCGCTCCGTGGGGTGCTGAGTGGTGTCCTCCCCTCCCTAATACCTAATACATAGTTCCGTCTATGGAGCCTAAAGCTTCAACCATGGCATAGCAGTAAGCAGTAAGTTGGCCTAGTCTCTCGCCCAGCCTTCGCCTTCTTCAGTGGCCAAGTTGAAGCGTTCAACGGTTCTTCGGCCTACCACCTTTCTCAAGGTTGAGCTTGTTTAATTGAAGCTAATGCTATGCTGCCCTTCCCTTGTTCAAGAGAAAGCGAGGACTTTCTTTTAGCTACCGGCCCAAACAAAAGAGATTAGCCTCTTGATCGATCGATTGATTGGATCGAAGTACGAAGGGCTTGATTGAAGTGTGAGATCAGCCCAAGACTAAGGCCGAGCAACTAGCTGCTGCAGGATTGGACGTCTATCTATCTCACCACGCTCCCCTACTCCTATAAAGGCCGGCAGAAGGAAAGCTCGTTACCGCAGCGCTCGTTCACCCCTTCGGCTTCTTCCATTCAAATAAAAAAGGTAGTTTTTTTTCTTATTGGCAAATAGCGTCTTGAAGTGAAGCGAAGGCATTATTGAAGGAAAGAGATGGCGGGTCGGTCAAGTGCATTCGCTATTCGATTCCACCCTCGATCCCACCAAATTTATATTCAAAAGTTTGTATCTCTTCTTTACTTTTAAGTGACAAGGGGGTGACAAAGTTCTCTATGTCGCCGTCTCATCAATGAGCGTAGATTGATAGAGATGGCTTTTGTGCCGGTCAATCTGTATCCCATTCTTCAGGTATAGTTTTCTTTGATCACAGATCGACAGTCCTTTCTCCCCCTTTCGTCATAAGGCGTGGTCTGACTCTGAACCATTCCTGTGTTTAGGTCCCTACTAAGCATAATTCGTAAACTATGCAATGGCTATTTGAAGACTTTTTAAAAAGTTTATAGCAAAGCAAAAACAATTAAAAAAGCCCTTACGAGGTAATTATGAGTTAAACTACTCGTGTTAGCATGGAAGTCAGCCCGCTGATTCCATTCTGCTACTAGGGTTCCAAACCTTCCCCTTAGCTCTATAAAGAGCTTTCCAACTCAAGAGATGCTAAAGCTATTGTTAGTTGGTCTTTCTAAGTCGGAAAGAGGGCTTTGGGCAAAGAGCAACTCGAAAGTACTTGACTTCAGTCCCAGTACTGAAAGACGTGACTTCTGGAGTGGATTTAGGAAGGAAAGACTTCGTTTACTTCCTGCAAATTGCTTATGTAAGAACTAGTAGAAAGAAAGGAATTTTGAACTAAATAAGGCAGCATTGATAGACCGTTGAATGAGAATGCTTGAGTGGGAATCGTCTTAGCAACTGGCTATAGACATGACTAAAAGCCGCCGGGAGAGGAGAGACAATCTTTCATGAGAGAGGGACGAGCGAGTGAGAGATTGGGAAAAAAAGAGGTAGGCCTTCTGAGCGGTCATTTAGGGGCCTTGTTAGCGAGCCATCATTCTTCCCTAAGCTGCCAGAGTCCGATCGAAGCGAGCAAGAGATAGAGGAATCATCGCTCATAGATGTGAATTGAGAAAGCAAGCCCTAATTCTTTTTCATCTCCTCGGGCAAGACCAATTATAAGTCGACGTCTTAACCTGACTTCCTAAGCTCAGTTGATTGTTGAAGCAGTAGCTCTGGATCGAGAGCAGGATGCTTACCGTGGGTATTATGAAAAGGGGAAAGGCTTTTTCTATAGAGAGAGGTATAGGAGAATGGAAGACCAAAGAGACCCAACTCATATCGTACCAAGAACTTGCCATTGACCTGATCAAGCGCTTTAGGGAGATCACCTTCACCCATGTTCCGAGAATCTAAAATCGCTTGGCTGACTCGCCAGCCCTTATGGAATTCATACTCAGCCGCTCTAGTACACATGCTAGTACACCGAAGCACAGAGTCGCTTGTCATCGACATCCGAGCCACAGAGAGCCCTTCCGCCGAACGGGACTCATTTATCTTCTTGGATGAAGACTATCAGGAGTTGGAACATGATGAACTATCACCAGTCAAGACGAGGAAGATTACGAGGACGATGGGAACCATGGTATTATTCTTTCTACAATTACCTCAAGACGGGTTCATACCGGAGTACGCCACTCGTGGTCAGAGGAGAGCCCGGAGGGAACTTTCCCGACGATTTGTGATCTTGGGAGATGTCCTTTACAAAAGGTCACTCGCCCTTCCGAAATAAGGAGCACACATTGTTGAACAAGCTCATTCAAGTGGGTGCGGAGGACACGTCAACAGCCAAATGCTTGCCAAGAAAATCATGAGGCAAGGCCCCCTATTAAAAGTAAGGGTGTCAAGAGATGTCAGAAATGTCAACTCCTTTGATTTGATGGAATTTTCTTTCAAAATGCTGCATCATGTCGAATGGCGGGTCCATCGTCTATCCCCAAGGTAAGACCCCGAATGAAAAAAACGTACCTTCGAAGGCATGATTGCTGCGATCAGGAGCTGCTTAACATCATTGAGAACAGGAGATCAGAAGATTTGGTGGAGGATAAAGTCAAAAGTGAACCAACACTGGGATCTGATCATAGCCGCCGTGAAGTGTTTGGATGCAAAGGCGATGGTTTTTAGATTCGGCAAACATGAGATGTGTCCTGCACGAAGTACATCGAATTTTGGAGATACCCCGTAATGTCCTTTTTGTACCTAGATAAGGACGACCTCGAGAGAGCAGACGACCAGTAGAGTAGGTGCTCCATCTCGTTCCTGCTGCGTAGGTCTAAGGTAATTCACAGTGCTAGCAGATCAGAAGTACGGAAGTGGGCCCTCACCCTTCTCTAATAGGGGCAGTGCTACCTATAGAACGGGAATGTTCATCCTCTCTTAAAGTCCGTTATGGATTTCAAGTCGGGAATAGAGCTGTGGTAAGCAATATAGATCGCCCCTGACTCTCTCTCTATAAAAAAAGCCCTTCTTAATTCTTAACTTAATAAGGCTTCGGCCCTATGGAGTAAAGGGAAGTGCAGATCTGGAGTGTTTGGACGAGAAATAAAGGCTTTGCAGCAAGCGGAGTTGTACCGAAATTCCATTTTCCGGGCATACGAGAAAAGAGTCCAGCCGAGCATATTTGTTTGCTAGTTTCTTGATCCCGGAAATCTTGTACTCAGAGTCACGGATAAAGTGGACTACCCAGCGACGGAGTGGATGACCCCCCGTTCTTTCTAGTGGCTTTTTCCCGTCCCTTTTGGGACCATTCACCCTTTTCCCAACCAAGCATAGGTAGAAGCCCTCTTTCCCATACACAACGACGGTTCCAAGCAAGATGAATAGTTTATAGTCGACTCAATATCGGCGAAATCCCCCCATTTAATATCTTTAGTACCGATTCTCTTGTAGTGCACCCTTCACCGAAATCGAAAGAGTAAGCGGTTGAAAGACCCACCTCTGAATAAAGCCTTTAGGTTGGGAGATCTCAAAGGGGGACCTCGCTTAGCTTATCAGTCCCTGTATTATTCAACTCATCTGTCCACTTATCTTGTCCAAAGCAGAAGGAATTTTGCAATCCTTTGTTTCGAAGGTAATCCGCCAGTCTCTAGACTGGAAAAGATTCAATCAACTTGTTGGCCTGCTTCTATGTCCTGTAGCTTCTAAGGCATTAGCTTCAAAGGGGCTTGTTGGCCCCCTTCTTAGCTCTTGATGTCTGCTTTAAGCTTCGTCGAATAAGGCCCGTAGCTTACAACATCTTATGAGAAGGGCCTGTAGCTCGATACAATTTAAGGCCAGTTGCGTACTTGCTAGAGACGGATTCCGCCATTCCCTGAAACATCAGGGCCCAGCTTGAAAAAGATTTGGATGTGGATGATAGAGAGCATATTTTTTATATATCCCCAAAGAGCTATTAGATGAGAACTTCGCGCCATGGAACATGCCCAGGTCTACCAGAAAAGGGGCTTTCAAGTGAATTCCAAAATAAGGTAATATAGAGAAAGGTCAACATAGGAGATAAAGTCTTGAAAAAGATTCTTTCCGGACGTGAGCCTCACCCAAGAGGGAAACTCCATTTTGTGCTCGATCTCTTCTGTCATGCATCATGGCTGGGTGAGTTGTCCCATTGCGAATGAACCTCCGTGCTTCCAATCTGGTCATGCACTTCTTTAAGATGTGGAACCTGGGAGCTTTCCTCTTATAAATAGGGCTAAATCTTTCGTAGGGGGGTAAGGATGGTGCCGAGGTCTTAATAGAAAGGGGTTGATAGTCCCGTCTGCTAGGCTTTTCCGAACTTCCCTTCGCCTTTCTATCTCTTAGTTAAGGGGGTTTCAGAGAATCATCCGAACGAGATACGGTTGTCAAATGGGGGAAGAGGAACGAGAGGCGTCCCTAAGCTTTCCGGCTCACTAGTAGGTGACGAGGGGATTAAAAAAAAAGGGCTCATTTCACCTGCCCATGCATTCGTTCTTCTTCCTTCTTTACCTTTTCAACCCACCCTTACTA